GGGTGTTTCGACCCCGGACCTGGCTGGCACCATAGGTTGGATGATCGCTGCCAGGGTCGCCTGCGTTCCTTCCGTTTCAAAGTGCCACTGATTGCTCTACCCTTCTATCATTTGCTTCAGATCCCACTAGTTCGCCCTTTGCCTTCCCACCACCGATAAATGCGGAAGATGGGGCCGCTTGGGTCGCTCGCGGTTGATGCCCTAGGTTCGGCCGATGGAAATGGATAGGCGGATTCCCTCGTTCAAGGACCTGGATAACTTGATTGAGATGCAGCGTAGGAGCTAGGAGCCGAGCCTACCTTGCCCGGGAGCATCGCTAGCCACTAGGATCGGAAATGGAGCTAGGAGAGGTGGAACGGAATCGCTCAGCCCAAGGCCCAGTGGTCCGTATGTAACGAGTCGGAAAAGCCCGGTGCCCATCAATCCATTGCAGTTCTCGTCGCAGATGCCATGCCCGGGATTTGAAGTTGATGGGGCTTCATTCAAGCCTTCCCAACCTGGATTGTTCTGACAAACCACCTTCTTCTCTATCGAGTGGATCCAATGCCTTGCCTGTTTCCCCATCTATTTGATTCGAAGCTAGCCATGCCCTTATAAGTACTGGCCGGCTGGCAGGCAATCTGACCCCGGCGAACTAGGACCATATAATCTCTTCCGAGCAGCAGCTCCGCCGAAGCAGGCGAATGACTCCCTTGACTCCACCTCTCGTTCCTCTCCTGTCCCAGCTAACGGGAACGAATCTCCATCTTCTTCCCTTTGTTCAATCCCTTCCTCTCCTGGCTGCTAGCACCAACCAACTGGTAGAGGCACCGGCCCAACTCAACCTCCTATCGACTCTCCTGATCCTGATTCCACTGCCGCATCCCCATATCCAGTGCCTTCTTCCTATCCCAGACCCGGCCCGAGTAATGGATCCCGAACTCTCCTGCCCGACTCTCAATCCCTCTTTCCAGCCCCAGCTGGCTAGCGAGGTTCCAATGAGGAGCCATCAAAGGCAAGCTCTCCCAGTCCCGTTCCTGTCCCATCATCCGAACCAAGACCATCCGAGGGGGAAGCGAGTGAGCCTCAACCTCCCCGGGCGGGAACCACTCATTCAATCCCTGGCTCGAACCTCCCACGAGGAACCAGGGAACCCCACTCCGAGCTCGGTTGAAAGAGATGGGGATTGGGATGCAGAGAGATGCCTTGTAGCAGGAGACAGAGATGCTGTTTACTCGCTTGAGAAAGCTAGAGATGGGGAAGAAAGACTTGGATATGGGGATCCGAATGATGCTTTGTACCTGCCAGAGATCCAGTACCAGGGAACCTATGAGGTGGAGTTGGAACCGTAAGTGGTGGTTATGATGCCCTGGCCAGTGGATAACTATCTGCTTTTGAGATCGCGGATCATTTTATTGAGAACTGGCTCGCTGGTTCCTAGCTCGAGTCGGGAGGGGAGTAAGGAGAAGAAGAGGAAATGTAATTGATCGCTTCGCCACCATTAGTTGGTTGCAGTTGGGGGACCTGGAGACGGAGAAAGAGACAAAGGAGATGGTTGCTCTTAGCTGGCTAGCACTGAAACAGGAATAGGAGGGGATGGAGGTTACCTGCCGAGGGGAAACAGGGCTCCAGTAGAGGCATCAGGGGATGGTTGATCAATAGATAGATGGCCACTTGGATCGTATGAAGGAATTGGTTCATTGGATTGGCCAGGAGAACTTCGAAGCTTATCGGGCCTCCTCTTGTAAGCTAGCTCCATTCGATCGATCGCTTCCGTTCGGAATAGATTAGTTGGGAATTGGATGCTCTGCAGTGAAGGGCCTAGCTGCTAAAGCAGTTGATCCACTCGATAGGGCGGGAAACGGATAGAGATGAAGATGCAGAGTCTGATGCCTCTCATCCCGGTGAAGAAGAGGTGGGTTTCTGGGCCCCTCATTGGGTCAGAGCTTCCTATCTCTCATTCGTTCGTTCCCCCTGGAGTAAAGGAATCGGAATCATGGTTTGGTTCCGGTGGCCTCATATCTCCCACCCAATTTGAAGGTGGGTCAATGGACATTAGATACGTGATAACACTGGTGGTTTCGGTGAATCGCCTTCACTCCCGGGGTTCAGTACCTGCCTCTTGGTGTCCAATACCCAGTGATGGGAGAAGGAGTGGGAGACGAAGAGAGAGAAGATGGTTGCTTAGCAGCGGAAGCTGGGGATCGAGAAGCGGAGGGAGAGCTTAGGCTTGAAATGGAGCTAGGTTGCCTGCTTCCTCTTTCCGCCTATCACAAACAGCATCTTCTGTTCCATTCCAAGTGGAAGGATCCGGACTTCAAAGCTACTTAAATGAATCATATCAGCAGGTGCAGGATGTGCTTCTTTCCCTTTAGCAGCGGCTTCTGTGCTTTTAGTGGCTTCCGTGTCATTTTCATAAATGTTGTAATAAAAGTTGTAGTTGTAATCCCATCTCCTCCTTCTCCAAATCCTATCTGTATTGAGAGAATCCCCTGGGTTTTCACAATCCTATCTGTACTGTATTGAGGTATTGAGTTCATTCCCCGGGCTTAGTTCATTCCCGCTATGCTTAGTTAGTTCATTCATAGTACTAGCTCTTAACTTAAAGCACAGTTGCTATAGCTCCCCTTTTCTGTTAGGAGTTGCTTATATGTCAATCTTAGCTTAGTAAGAAGGGGCCTGTTCGAGTGAGTCTTCCGCAACAAGGACAATAGGCTCCAGTAAAGATGCTTTAATTTGCCTTTAAGACCTGATCTGTCCAACTCCTGCAATTGCTCTTCTATTGTAGTCTACTCTATATTGGCATATTGGCTCGTCCTCTGGAAGGGCTACTAGTCTTCACAAGCTATTGATCTACTATATAAGCAGAAAGGGGCTTCTTGCTGCAGCTCGTATTTCCAACCTCTTCTTCGGGCTTTGTTGAGCAGTCAGTTGCTTCATTCCATGCCTTCCTACGGGCATTAGTTGCTTCTTCTTCTGGTAAGCAAGATAAGGGGATGTATGGGACTTACTTAGTCCTTTATAAGGATATTACCCGGGAAACTCTCCTGCTCGGTTATCGGCTGTCCGTCTGATCTGCCCTTCGAGCTCATCTCTGTGGTCTGTCCGTCCTTTATCCCGTGCTAGTTAGCTCATCCCTTGTAACGAATGACTTTTCTTTTCATTCAATATCCCATGCCCTGCCCGCTGCCTCCTTCTTTATCGGTGAATCGCGTTCATCGCTTCTCTAAATAAGCTCTTGGTAAGGGTTGGCACATTGTTCTCAATCTTTTTGTATGAATGAGTTCCCCTCCCCTTTCGCACTCTAGTCCCTTCTTGCCTAGGGTCTATCCCTTGCTTTCAATAGTTTCAATACTTCTGGAGTGCAGGACTTCGTCTCGTAAGCCATTTATTTTAGTGTAAGAAGAAGCCGTGTGAGTCTTCTAGGTGGGAGTAATTGAATAACTATCGAAAAAGGCTTTTTTAGGCCTATGGAGTGAGACTTTCTATTAAGAAAAGAGGAATGCCCGCGAATCCATTGCTTAGGCAAAGACTCCTTCTTGCTTGTTCATGACGCTCTCTTCTTGCTTGAGCGCTTCGATAGCAATTCCCTTCTTGGAATCAGTTGCTGTCTACGGTCTTCGGTCAACTCTCGTCTATCGCTCGCATCTGTCCTATTCAGTCAGTCAATCCGGTGAATCGCTTTCAGTCTCTCTTTTGCTTGCCTAGGAGCTCTCCTGATAGTAGCTCTTCCGCTAGCAGTTGCTCTTCTGCTTTTCTGGAATCTTTCTTCCGGAAACTCTCCCAGTCGATAGTAGGTTCTGAGGTCGATAGGCATCACTTTCTCGATTTCAGTATTACGAATATCTCTAGCCCTTGTTGTCTTGAAATACTTCCTCTCCTCTGGCCCTTGCCTTGTTAGCGAATAAGGGTCGAGCTGGAATCTAGAAAGTCTCCCGTAACTGGTCAAACTGGTCAATCCGTCCACGATCACTTCTTTCTGTTCTATTCCCGTCTTTCTGTCTTAAATAGATCGATTCGTAACTATCTCAATTGGTCTCGGTATCGGTCCTTTCCCTCATTACGATTGACTTCTTTTAGAATAGTTCTCTTCCCGCATGTCCTTCCCTTGAGCACTCTATTACTGTACTTCTGAGTAAGGAATGATTAACTTGATTATTGTCGCAATAGGGCAATTCGTTAAACGATTGAAGTCATTTCAGTAATAAAGATATTCCTCTTCTGTCTCCATCGCTTCTGTAAAAATGTCTTCCTGCCCGGTGGAATCAGTATCGTGAATTGGGAATTTCTCTGTTGCCATTAGCGCTTCCCTTTTGTTTGCCTTTGAGCTCGGGCATGCCCTTCTATTCCCGTCCTTCCTTCGTGAATCTTTTTCTCTTTCAGTAGTTAAAGGATTTCCGTATTCAAGTCAAGCTTTTGCCTTTGAGCTCATCCCTTGTTTGGTCTTCAATTCCTACGATTGATTCCTCTCTTTCAATAGATGCTCTTCCTGTAGTTGCTTTTCTGATCTGTCTATGAATCCCTTCCCGTTGTACTCTTTAATCTGTCTATTCCCTCTGGCAAGGGTCCACATCTGGAATCGCTCATAGCGTCCTTGCTTCTTTCCTCTAATTCAATAGTACGATCCCCGACCATAGATCCCAGTCTTCAATTCCAATTGTAGATCCCTCATGAACCTATATATTGTAGACAAGACACCCCCATCTAGCCAGGGGTGTCTCTCCATAGGGATAAATAGGTTTTGATCTTTTGAGAGGCAAGAGGCGATCGGCAGTGAGGGTATACGCCTCTAGAGATAGATATTTCATTCTAATAAGGGAGAGAAAGAACCCCTCTCTTTCTAGTCGAGTGGTCATTCCTCCCCCTGATAGTCGATCCCTTATGGATAGTAGTAGTGGATGGCATAGGCGGATCAGCGGAAACTAAAAATATCCGCCTGCTGCAAGTGTGGTAGTTGGGTTGTAATGACGGGTGGGAAGGCAAATAAATAAATCAATAAGGAAGGGAGGCCCGGACTCCAGCGGTCTATCTCGAATGAGGGAAAGAGGAGGGAATCGGGCCAAAGGCGAGCATATACTCCTATGGACGGGCTGGCTTAAAACTTCACTGAAGGGCTTAGGCCCGGTTTATCCTTGCTGGACCAAGCAGCGGAGGAGATCCATAGCCGTTGGTTGGATGACCCCCAGGAACTATATTGCGGATGTTCACATAATTTGCTGATGGCATATTTCCCGCTCCTACTGCAGCAGATGGTTCCATTATTCGCTTATGGATCAGAGGCAGCGGAATTCATTTTAGCAGTATCGGGGCCAAAACTAGACCTGTACAGCGCATATCAAAAATCCGCCTTTTTCCTCCTGCTACAGGAACGGATGTCATATTCGCTGATGGGCTAGAGGGAGCGGATATCGAGAAATGTTGCTTTTATCCTACCCTTCCTTTCCCCTAATATGCTCTTCCTGCCGTTTCTAATCCTTAGGCGGGAAGAAGGAGACGTTTACCTCAACTATGCTTATCTCTCCTTCCAATAAACCATCTCTTTTGAAGGGCTGGACAATCAATAAATAGCCGTGGTCTTGGAAGTTCTCACCATCAACAGGGGGTTCGGATCACATGCTATTACCAACTGAACAACTAGGTGGGAGGTGGAGGAGGGAAAACAAGAGTGGGGAGTCGATAAACTACTCGTTGGAAGGTTTTTTTTGGCTGGATACGTCTACCGGAACTAGAATTGTTCATCTCTCCCCTATGGACCTGGAACTCGGAAAGAATAGAACAGCTTGGATCACAGAGGTACATTCTTTTGGGGACCCTCGACTAAGCTCATTCGAATCCAAATCTTTGTTGGCTGCCGACCGGGACAGATACCTCATTTGTATCTGCCTAGAGGTAAGGGAGGGGCTCAGTCTACTGGATCCTAAAGGGGGAGAAGGCCGAGGAGCACGTTTATTGGCTGGCATTTGATGGTCGAAGACAAGTCTTCTTGGCCAGTAGGAGTCAATTCCATCATTCGATCAATTGCTTTTCTGTCCTTCCTACCCGGAACAAAATACTCATCTTCTTGCTCTACCCACCACTGGATGGAGGGGGGACCGACCAGAGAAAGAACCTGCTTTTCTCTCTGGACCGGACGGCTTCGATTAGCGGAGGGAGAAATAGATATGTTGGGTGAGGGTGAAGATGCGCCGGAAATAGAACCTGGAGCCCGTCATACTTTACAACATAAGCCAAAAGCCGTATCGCGCGAGGCGCTCACGTTTTTTGGCTGGAACGGGTCCAATTCGATCTGCATCTGGATCTGGCAACTGGCTGATTAAGATCAACTGCCTCCACCATTGGTGGTTCTTAATCTCAATCCCGTAGGAATGCTCTTGGTCTTGATAAAACCAGATCAGGATCAATTGCTGCTATCACTCCCTATGCTTCTGCGTCCCATACCCCAACCTCTGCGGGACTGCTCGCTTTGGCAACAGGGGGCTCAGGAACTAACTATAGGTATGCTTCGGGCTCCCGATCCGAGAGGGACGCGACGCGAGATGATGATGGGTCAACCGCGACTGGAGCTGCTGGTGGAACTGCTGCTTCCGCTCGGTGAATAGAATAAGCCCTCATTCTGGTTTTGGTTTTGGATAAACGACTGGATTTTGATCTTCTACTCCATTCCCATCTGCTTCTGGAAGTGGATATGCTAAGCGGTGGTGGTGCCTCTCCCACTGCTATTGGTGGGTTCGAATATGGCACAGGAGTTGCTGTTCGGACCACTGCAATTATGTCTCGATCGGATATCCAAGAGGTGACTTGTACACCAACTGTACTGCTGCTAGCTCAGAAGCTGATGGATCAACAATGGTAACTCGAACTGGCGGAGAAGGAGTATAGCTTTGTTGGGGGTGAACTTACTGCTCCTGGCTTTACCTCATAGGGGTAGACAGGCATCTTTATTGGTTCAAAGTCGAGGGAAACGACTGATTCTTAGTCAACCCCTATCACTTAAAGGTAGCTTCCTCTGCTTCCGGTGGTGGGACAACCACTGATGCGGACAAAGGCTAGGTAATGCCTCTCCAACTAGCTCTACCCTGGTCACTGGGTCAATAATCGGCCCGGTGGTTCTTCGACTGGAACCGGAATAGATCTTGGGCGAGGTGGTGGTGGGGAAGCTGCTGGTACTAGTATCGAAACCATAAGGGGCATTTACGCTGGGACTGAAGCTTTGATACTCGTGCCTACGCAGCCTTTGTTCGCATCTCTCATCGATTCCTCTATGGAGAAGAGGAATAAATAAGAGCATTCATTGGTTGGACCTTTATGCTACCAGCCTCTGCTATTGACACTCTTTCTATACTATACGAGCTGTAGGATCATGAGCATCACCCACAAAGGCAGACATAGAAGGCAGTTTATCACCCGGGTCGAGATCTGAGGCCGGTGCGGCAACCCATTGATCCACCGGAATAAAAGCGAGCAGCATTGGGGCTAGCAGCATTTAAACCACAAAAGCGATTCACTTGGTTCCAACAGCAGATCAAAATCGGGGAGCAGAGCCAATCACAGATTAGGATCTCGTCCCACCAATTGAAAATGGCGTTGAAACTACCCTTGATGACCCAGAACGACCGGGTTGTAGTTGAACCATCTCCGGTGAGAGATTTGGTCAACCGAGTCGAAAAAGAAGCACCTTGCCCATATTGATACCCCGTTTAAGGTATTCCAGTTGCATATCGGTATCTATACGCCTCTACTTCGGTTTGATAGCTTGTTAAGGAGCCAGCATCCCCCACAATCTTTCTCTAATGCGGGGGGAAGGAGAAAGCAGTACCAATTGTGGGAACATCAGCTTATGCCGGAACAGCGGTGAAGAAAGCAGCATCTCCGCCACCATATCCATATTCAATCCCCCCGGCCCTCCTGTTTACCTCTTTGCAGGGGTGAAAGCTGCACCATCACTAGCGACAGAGTCATTACCAACAGCTAAAAATCTTATAGTTACGGATCGGTAAGGAAGGAGCTTACCTTGGATGACTTGTTCCTCGCCTCAGGGTCATCAACTGAAACTACTGATGCTTACTCATATGCTGGCCGGTCCGGTTAAATCCAATTTGATCTGCCTTAGTCTATACCTATACGGGTAGTGCTATTCCAATTGGTTCAAGGTAAGCAGCTGAAGCAACTGCTGGGGGTACCTATCCAACTGTCTCTGCCGCAGGTGGAACTGGATATCGATCCAACGGGTTCGGACGCGAGCGAAGGGAAGCTAGGTACTATGGTTCAATGGGTGAGGATGCTAGGTTACCAGGTTCTCAAATCGGGTATTGAACCGTCTCTCCCTCCTGCTGCAACCTTTGCCTCTATCTCTACTTCTGGGTCTCGATCTCGAACTCAAACTGATGCCTAGCTGCCTGAATCTCTGCTTCCTTCTACTACCAGCGGGCTAGCCTTAGTTATGATTTGGATATCGATCCCTTGGTTGGAGGACGGATCTCGCTACATACTAGAAGGATGTTAATCGCCGCATTGGAACTACCTACCATGAACCTTCTACCCCGAAATCCCACCACTTAGAGTCCATAGGAGGTTGCGGGATGGGAACTATCGGGGCAACACCCTACCAAACTACCAAGGGGAAGGGGAAATTGAGTGGTAAGCCTCCTTGGGATAATCATCAATATCTCTTCCTATCCAAATGAGATTAGGAAGGCGCCAGCCAGCGTGTCTTTCAATCTATTGGCAATTACCTTAGTCATTCTCTTATACAGTGTAGTCCCCATAGCAATGGGCCTCGGTCTAGTGAGGTTTTGCTTTTTTGGGAATCATTGCCAGGAAGAAGGATTGAATTGCACCTGGTTTGCTCCTGTTCGACTTCAATTACCATATGGAGATGGAGGTCGTCCTTAATTATGTTCCAGCACTGCCCTTTATGTCTATCGCTGTAGAAGTTGAAGTTCAGTTGGAATCCATCTGGTCCAGTAGCTTTTGACTATGAACAGCCCCCTATTCGTCGATCAATGAATGGATCAAAGAAGGAGGCTCTATCTATGTCATCCTATATAAGGGAAGAAGCCCGCCCCTGATCGAAGAATGAAGAAGCGCGCCCGGGTAGACTGAAAGAGCTCTTGCTCTGCGTATACGTCCCGCTCCGTCTTGGGGGTCATAGAAACATACGGACCGACCGTTCGATTCACCGGCCGAGTTTCTCCCCTTGCCACCTATCCCAACTAAAAGAACAAAGGACAGATACCAGCTAATACATTAGAATCTATCCTCTTTTGCTCTAACACTAAAGGAAAGGAGCAGCCTGCCTCAGCTATTTCATTACCGAACCAACCCTAGCTACATATAGCTATCAAAAGAGAAGCGGCTAGTCCTTATTCAACTAACAAGGAAAGGAAGGGAAGGGAGAAGGCAAGGCACTAGTCATATTAGCGGTGGAAAAGGTATGGGAAGCTAGGATGGTATGGGCTGCAGCATAAGAAGCTACGGCACCACAGTTCAGTTAGAGACAAAGGCCCCCGCACTCTCTAAAAGCAACAACAGAGAGAATTCCCGGTGTGGGATAAGCGCTAAATCCAATCTTAATTGCTACTTTGGAAGAACCAACACTAATGAAAGCAGCGAAGGTAGCACCACATGTAGAAGTAGAGGCAGCCCCCCCACCTATGCAAGCATCATTCCTTCCAGTTTGTACGGTCCCAGAAGCGGCTTCCACACCATCTCGCCTAGTTAGAGTGCCATTTACGAAAAATCCCAGCGCGGATCGAACCCCTTCATTATTATTAGTAAGATGGGGAGTGGTGGTTGACCGTCCCAGTCGACCAATTTCAGATCCTTTTGTTGCTTTCTCAGTAACCACATGGGTCTTTCTTTCTAAAAATAATTTGTGAATGAGTGAGAATGAGACCGCCAGCTAGCTAGCGCGCTTTACTAATAACATAGAAAGGGATGCATGCATATTTTAAGCAAGGAAAAGGGAGGGGGAACCAAAACATCGGCGTTTGGCATCCGTGTATGGTATATCAAATTTCCCCCCACCCCAATTTATCTAGAGTGCCAATGATAGGAGGTACCGGTTCCGGCAAAGGTGTACGGAAGAAAAGGTAATAACACCTTCGCTAGTTTCCCGTTACCAAGAGGCAAATCAACAAGCCAGCAACCGTTCAAAAACCCGAGAAAGCTATCATCTCGCGCGGATCCATACCCATAACCACCGGCATCCTCACTAATTGGAGATAGGTGCGTCCAAGTCCTTTCTTTCTCTTTCTTATTCATTCATTCATTTTTTTTTTTAAGAAAATGGATAAGGATTGTCAACAGAGGGAGACAGGCCTGGGAAAGCCACTGCCAACACCGACACTAAAGCCGTTTCACCCCTATTCCCTCTAAAGCCCCTTACCTAAGGGTCCCTTCGTTACACTCACCTTAACGGACCTAAAGGAGTCACTAAGGCGTACATAGTTCTGTCTTTCAAAAGTAAGGAAAAGCCACTACCTAGACTGGAAGGAAAAAGGTAGCCACTCTTCCTAACTTTGAACTGGAAGTCTGGAAGTCAAAGTCCCAATCAAGACAGATCGAGACAGATTTTTTATTATGTGATGATCGATGCTTTTGTCGAGTCGAGTAAGATCGTCACCGAACCGCGTGAATTAGAGTCTAGATTTGGTGCCATGTCCTTCATTGAAGCGCGCACTTTAGGTTCCCAAATCTTTACGCTAAGGCTCATAGCAAAAAGTTAGACTCGTCGTATGCCAGCTTTTTTCGTATAATTTGTGATCAGCGAATAAGCGAAGTGCGTATGATCGTGAAACGACTGTAGTAGCCCTTCATAATTGGTTTGAATCGAGTGGGGTCAGGGGGGCCACAGGCTACTAGGATCCGAGACCCGTGAGTGAGAGCGAGAGGGATCATCGCCAACTAAGGAACAGACTCATTTCACGAAAACCCCTAGCGCATATGAACTACCAAATGTATCGTATGTGTTAGGCATACATTTTGGTATACTATAGGATATGCGCATTCGAGGTCATATACCTGTCGGAATATATGGCGAGTGCTTACATATAAGCGAGTTGGAATGGGGGATTCTGATTCTACGTGTGAATTCCAGCGAGTGCGACTCGAGCAGGAATAAGATCGAGATGAGACCGCGCTAAGAACGAGCGTTAAGGACAGCCGATTTGGAAGGGTGATTCGAGATCTGAAACTGCACTCGAGCGCATAAGGGGAGACCGACGAGTGCCCACCGACCTTGGACACTCGAAGGATTCACATGCGAATCTTACCTGAGTCAGTACCAACTTCCTAAAGTATGAGACCGATCCATATTCTAGAATGAGACAAGATCGAAGGATCCGATCTTGACAGGGTGGTGCGGAGACGGGGTGGACTCATTCTAAAAAACTGCGACCGCCTTACTCAACATAGGCTATGCGAACGACCGACCGACCTAACACGAAGCGCATCCTAAACTCCGACAAAGACTCGAATCAGATCCGAGTCAGGGAAGTAGATTGACTTCTTTGTTTTGGGTGCGTGGAAACCATGACCGCTTACCGATAATGCCGAAAAGACTAAAAGGAAGATTACTGGGCGCGCCTGATGACTATAACATATGAATGGACCTTCCATTCAAAAAGGCACCGTCATGAGCCAACTGTCAAAAGGTGCGCAACTTCTATTCATTAGTAGTAGTAGTGCCAGTCATCATCATTAGTAATTCCATTCAGAGCTAGTCATTAGGGGCACATCCATTCGCCTTCTTACTCGGCGGACAAGGGCAAAGGATGGCGCTTATAGATTGGTTATGAACGGGCGCACTAATGGTTATGAAATTTACTATTATGATTAGATAATCATAATCTTACTATATTCCTTTTCGGGAGGGAAGGGAGCTAAGGAAGGAAGCTGTTACCCGAACCTGGTGCTCTACAGACAGCTGCCGGAGGAGATATCTTTCTTAATAATAAGATATCCTCGTTCATGCTCGTTGACTTAACTTATATATGGTTTCGGTTCGATCCACTATCTTTTTGAAGCAGATAGTTCACAGTGCTCATTCTATCGAAACCGGAAAAACCAACAAGACCATGTTTCCACGGATCATCTAAATGCATTTTTTTTTTTTTTTTTTCATGTGGGATTGAGATGATACTATTGCGTCTTCCTCTCATCAGGAAAAAGATCATGAAAGTATTGTTACCGTTATCTTTATGTGTTTTTTTTTTATAGCATCGCTTGTTTGATGGTACTTTATTAAGTCGAGACTCGCCTCGATCGGTTTCGACCAAATCCTTTGCCTCTTATCACTTCACTCCTCCCCGTGATCATTTTCAGGCTTTGGAGTGTCCTAGACGATGCAGGGGACGATGAAGATTTTGTTTTGGAGACGTTCTTACCGGACATACCAGCTGGCATAAAATCGAACAATGAGGAATTGTCGGGAGGGGTGGCTCGACAGGATCAAGGGTCGAAACCAGAATTAAATCCATCGAATATTCACTCCCTACCCGAAGTAGTCGACTCAATAGACA